AATGAAGTGCCTGATTAAAGGGTTATTTTGATAGAATAAATCAAGTAAAATTTATTTTACCTTCATTATATTTAACAGAATTAAACTATTCCTAAAAGTATCAAAAACTTTTGTGCATCTTACACTAAAATATAAAAAGATAAGCTAATTAAGCTCTTAGGTTCATACCCTGATTATAGAAGTTGTAATCTTCTTCTTTTTAATGTTTTTTAACCCCTCTAAAGCTTTATTTGTTATTACTTTAATTAGAGGTACATTAATTACAATTTCATCTAATTCTTGAATAGGAGCTTGAATAGGTTTAGAAATTAATTTATTATCATTTATTCCCTTAATGACTAATAATAATAATCTAATATCTACAGAAGCTTCCTTAAAATACTTTCTTACTCAAGCATTAGCTTCTTCAATTCTTTTATTTTCAGTAATTCTATTAACAATAACAAATTATATTATTTTTTCTTTCCCTGAAAGTAATATAATTATGAATTTAATAGTTAATTCAACTTTATTATTAAAAATAGGAGCTGCTCCTTTTCATTTTTGATTTCCAGGTGTCATAGAGGGATTAAGATGAATAAATGCTTTTATATTAATAACTTGACAAAAAATTGCTCCTTTAATATTAATTTCTTATTGTTTTATTAATAATTTTATTACTTACGTGATTTTTTTTTCTGTTATAATTGGTTCATTAGGAGGGTTAAATCAAACCTCTCTTCGAAAATTAATAGCTTATTCTTCAATTAATCACATTGGATGAATGTTAGGAGCAATAATTGTAAGAGAAAATTATTTAATTATTTATTTTGTTTTATATGTTTTTTTATCTTTTAGAATTATTTTATTAATAAGTCATTATAACATATTTCATTTAAAACAAACATTTTCTAATTCAAATTCTCCTATTGTAAAATTCTGTTTATTTACTTCTTTACTATCTTTAGGTGGTTTACCTCCATTTTTAGGTTTTATGCCAAAATGAGCAATTATTCAAATTCTAATTGAAAACAATCAATTAATTTTAATTACCTCAATTGTCGTTTTAACTTTAATTACTTTATATTTTTATTTACGTATTACTTATTCAGCATTTATATTAGCTAATGCAGAACCTAATTGAATTTTTAATTTAAATAATCGTAAATTAAACTATTTAATCTTAATTCCCTCAATTATTTCAATTACAGGGTTATTTATAATTACTATAATTTTCAATATATTTTAAGGCTTTAAGTTAATTAAACTAATAGTCTTCAAAATTATAAATAAAGAAAATTTCTTTAAGCCTTAGTATAAAATACTCCTTTAGAATTGCAGTCTAATGTCATAATTGACTATAAAGCCTTTGATAGAAGAAAATTTATTTCATAATTAGATTTACAATCTAATGCCTATTTTCAGCCATTCTATCATTCGCGAAAATGACTTTTTTCTACAAATCATAAGGATATTGGAACTTTATATTTCATTTTTGGTGCCTGATCAGGAATAGTAGGAACATCTTTAAGTTTATTAATTCGAGCAGAATTAGGTCAACCAGGAGCATTAATTGGTGATGATCAAATTTTTAATGTAATTGTAACAGCTCATGCTTTTGTAATAATTTTCTTTATAGTAATACCTATTTTAATTGGAGGTTTTGGAAATTGATTAGTTCCTTTAATACTAGGAGCTCCAGATATAGCCTTTCCTCGAATAAATAATATAAGATTTTGATTACTCCCACCATCTTTAACCTTACTTCTAACTAGTTCATTAGTTGAAAACGGAGCTGGAACCGGTTGAACTGTATACCCACCTTTATCTTCTACAATTGCTCATGCTGGAGCTTCAGTTGATTTAGCAATTTTTTCTCTTCATTTAGCTGGAGTTTCATCAATTTTAGGAGCTGTAAATTTTATTACTACAGTAATTAATATACGATCAACTGGAATAACTTTAGATCGAATGCCTTTATTTGTTTGATCAGTAGCTATTACAGCTTTATTATTATTACTTTCTTTACCTGTATTAGCTGGAGCTATTACTATATTATTAACAGATCGAAATTTAAATACTTCATTTTTTGATCCTGCAGGAGGAGGAGATCCAATTTTATATCAACATTTATTTTGATTTTTTGGACACCCAGAAGTTTATATTTTAATTCTACCAGGATTTGGAATAATTTCTCATATTATTTCTCAAGAATCAGGAAAAAAGGAAACTTTTGGAACTTTAGGAATAATTTATGCTATATTAGCTATTGGATTATTAGGATTTGTAGTTTGAGCTCATCACATATTTACTGTAGGTATAGATGTAGATACTCGAGCTTATTTTACTTCAGCCACAATAATTATTGCTGTTCCAACAGGTATTAAAATTTTTAGTTGATTAGCAACTTTACATGGAGCTCAATTTACTTATAGTCCTTCTTTATTATGAGCTTTAGGATTTGTCTTTTTATTTACAGTAGGTGGTTTAACTGGAGTAGTTTTAGCTAATTCTTCTTTAGATATTATTTTACATGATACTTATTATGTAGTCGCTCATTTTCACTATGTATTATCAATAGGAGCTGTATTTGCTATTATAGCAGGTTTTATTCACTGATATCCATTATTTACAGGACTAGCTATAAATCCTCAATGATTAAAAATTCAATTTTTAATTATATTTATTGGAGTTAATATAACATTTTTTCCACAACATTTTTTAGGGTTAGCAGGAATACCTCGTCGATATTCAGATTATCCAGATGCTTATACAACTTGAAATATTGTATCTTCAATTGGGAGAATTATTTCTTTTATTGGAGTTTTAATATTTTTATTTATTATTTGAGAAAGAATAATTACTAATCGATTAATTCTTTATCCTACTAATCTTTCAACTTCTATTGAATGATATCAAAACTTACCTCCTGCTGAACATAGTTATTCTGAATTACCTTTATTATTAAATTTCTAATATGGCAGATTAGTGCAATAGATTTAAGCTCTATATATAAAGATTTTTCTTTTATTAGAAACTAATGTCAACTTGAAGTAATTTAGGGTTACAAAATAGAGCTTCTCCTCTTATAGAACAATTAACTTTTTTTCATGATCATACTATATTAATTGTAATTATAATTACCATTTTAGTTGGTTATATAATAAGTTCATTATTTTTTAATAATTATACAAATCGCTATTTATTAGAAAGACAAGGTATTGAAGTAGTTTGAACAATTCTTCCAGCAATTACATTAATTTTTATTGCTTTACCTTCTCTTCGATTATTATATTTATTAGATGAAATTAAAGACCCAGCATTAACTTTAAAAACTATTGGTCATCAATGATATTGAAGTTATGAATATTCAGATTTTATTTCATTAGAATTTGATTCTTATATAATTCCTTCTAATGAACTTGAATTAGACGGATTTCGTTTATTAGATGTAGATAATCGAACAGTAATTCCTTTAAATACTCAAATTCGAATACTTGTATCTGCTGCTGATGTTTTACATTCTTGAACAGTACCAGCTTTAGGAATTAAAGTTGATGCTACTCCAGGACGATTAAATCAAACAAGATTTTTAATTAATCGACCAGGATTATTTTTTGGTCAATGTTCAGAAATTTGTGGAGCTAATCATAGTTTTATACCAATTGTTATTGAAAGAGTTCCTACAAATATTTTTATTAAATGAATTTCAGCTATAAGAGCTGCTTCATTAGATGACTGAAAGCAAGTACTGGTCTCTTAAACCATTTAATAGTAGTGTAGCAACTACTTCTAATGAAAAGAATTAGTTAAATTAACATTAGTATGTCAAACTAAAATTATTAGTTTAAATCTAATATTCTTTAATTCCACAAATAGCTCCAATTAATTGATTAAGTCTTTTTATTATATTTTCTATTATTTTATTATTATTTAATGTAATAAATTATTACTCTTTTTCTCCTAATGTTCCAAATATTAGAGATACTAATAAAATCTCTTTTAAACCATTAAATTGAAAATGATAACTAATCTATTCTCTGTTTTTGATCCTTCTACAAATATTATAAATTTATCATTAAACTGATTAAGAACTTTTTTAGGATTATTAATAATTCCTTCTCTTTATTGATTTATACCTTCTCGATTTCATTTAATTTGAAACAGTATTATTTTAACATTACATAATGAATTTAAAACTTTATTAGGACCTACTGGTCATGTCGGAAGTTCTTTTATATTTATTTCTTTATTTTCAATTATTTTATTTAATAATTTTTTAGGTTTATTTCCTTATATTTTTACAAGATCTAGTCATTTAACATTAACTTTATCTTTAGCATTACCTTTATGATTAAGATTTATAATTTACGGTTGAATTAATCATACTCAACATATATTTGCTCATTTAGTACCTCAAGGAACTCCTTCAGTTCTTATACCATTTATAGTTTGTATTGAAACTATTAGAAACATAATTCGACCTGGGACATTAGCAGTTCGATTAGCTGCAAATATAATTGCAGGTCATTTATTATTAACTTTATTAGGTAATACTGGACCTTCTTTATCGTATTCTATTTTATCTTTATTAATTTTTGCACAAATTGCTTTATTAGTTCTTGAATGTGCTGTAGCAATCATTCAATCATATGTATTTGCAGTATTAAGAACTTTATATTCTAGAGAAGTAAATTAATGTCAACACATGCTAATCATCCATTTCATCTAGTAGATTATAGACCTTGACCTTTAACAGGGGCATTAGGAGCTATAACTATTGTTTCAGGTATAGTTAAATGATTTCATCAATTTAATCCAAATCTCTTAATTTTAGGTTTAATTATTACTACTTTAACAATATATCAATGATGACGAGATATTTCTCGAGAAGGAACTTTTCAAGGACTCCATACTTTAACTGTAACTTTAGGTCTTCGATGAGGAATAATTTTATTTATTGTATCTGAAATTTTCTTTTTTATTTCATTTTTTTGAGCTTTTTTTCATAGAAGTTTATCTCCTGCTATTGAACTTGGAGCTATTTGACCTCCAGTAGGTATTTATGTATTTAACCCATTTCAAATTCCTTTATTAAATACAGCAATTTTATTAGCTTCAGGAGTTACTGTAACTTGAGCTCATCATGGACTTATAGAAAAAAATCATACTCAAGGATTCCAAGGATTACTTTTAACTGTGATTTTAGGAATTTATTTTTCTATTTTACAAGGATATGAATATATTGAGGCTTCTTTTACAATTTCAGATTCTGTTTATGGATCTACATTTTTTATAGCTACAGGATTTCATGGATTACATGTAATTATTGGAACAACATTCTTATTAGTTTGTTTAATTCGACATTCTCAACATCATTTTTCAAACGCTCATCACTTTGGATTTGAAGCAGCTGCATGATACTGACATTTTGTAGATGTAGTATGATTATTTTTATATATTTCTATTTATTGATGAGGTAGATATTTATATAGTATAACCGTATATTTGACTTCCAATCAAAAGGTCTAAATTTTATTTAGTATAAATAATTATTATTATTTTTTTAATATCAATTATTCTTTTATCAATTTCATTAATCGTAATATTAATTGCATCAATTTTATCAAAAAAATCAATTATTGATCGAGAAAAAAGATCCCCCTTTGAATGTGGTTTTGATCCAAAAAGATCAGCTCGATTACCTTTTTCTTTACGATTTTTTTTAATTGCAGTAATTTTTTTAATTTTTGATGTTGAAATTGCTCTTTTACTTCCAATAATTTTAATTTTTACTTCTTCAAATTTAATCATATGAAGATTTGTAAGATTATTTTTTTTATTAATTTTATTAATTGGATTATATCATGAATGAAATCAAGGAGCTTTAGAATGAGCTAATTAACAGGACTGTAGTTAAGTATAACATTTGATTTGCATTCAAAAAGTATTGATTAATCAATCTGTCTTATGAATATTATTTAGTATGAATTTGAAGCGATTTATTGCAATTAGTTTCGACCTAATTTTAGATGTTTACATCCTAATTCTTTAATTGAAGCCAAAAAGAGGCTTATCACTGTTAATGATATAATTGAATACTAAATTCCAATTAAGGAAATATGAAGTTCAAGAAAAAGCTGCTAACTTTTCTCTTTAGTGGTTTAATTCCATTAATATTTCTTAATATTTATATAGTTTAATTAAAACCTTACATTTTCACTGTAAAAATAAGATTTTTAATCTTTATAAATATTCAAAGATTTAATTAATCTCTTTAACATCTTCAGTGTCACGCTCTATTTATAAGCTATTTGAATAAATAAATATAAAAATTAAAACAATAATTCAAAAAACAAATCTAATTAAATAAACTTTTAAATCATTATTTTGAAAAATTTGTCTTAATTTAGAATTATATTGAATTCTTTTATAAATATTTTGACCTCCAAAATATTCTCTTCATCCTTGATCTCCTCTTTTAATAATTATTTGCCCAAAATTTAAAGGATAAAAATTAATTATATTAGTAGATAAAATAGGTATAAATCACATTGAACCTAAAAATAAACTAATAAAATAAGTTTTTAAAGATTTTATTGTTCAATTTAAAGAAAATTTTGATACTTCATATCCAAATCAACCTCCAAGAATTCTTACAGATAAGGCTAAAGTTTTTAAATATAAAGGTAAACAAATTATTTTAGGAACTGGAAAAATTATTCATCTTAATATTCTTCCTCCAAAAATAACTATAATTAATAACCCTAATATTCCTTTAATTATAACCCACCCTTCATCATTTAAAGGATGTAAACATCTTCTATTAAAATCTCCATTAACTAAATAATAAGATAAACGTAAAGAATAACATACTGTTAATCCAGTTCTAAAAAAATATAATATAAAACTAAACATATTTAAATAAGATAAACTTACTACTTCTAAAATTAAATCTTTTGAATAAAATCCAGCTAAAAAAGGTATTCCACATAATGCTAAATTAGCAATATTAAAACAACTAATTGTTAAAGGTATATGAATTACTAATCCACCTATTGCACGAATATCTTGAAAATCTTTTATATTATGAATAATTGCCCCAGCACATATAAATAACAAAGCTTTAAATAAAGCATGAGTTAATAAATGAAAAAAAGCTAATTTTGCAAATCCTATAGATAAAATTCTTATTATTAATCCTAACTGACTTAAAGTAGATAAAGCAATAATTTTTTTTAAATCAAATTCAAAATTAGCACCTAACCCAGCTATAAATATTGTTAATCCAGAAATTAATAATAAAAATTTTCCTAAAAATGTATCTATTAATAAAATATTAAACCGAATTAATAAATAAACTCCTGCTGTAACTAAAGTAGAAGAATGAACTAAAGCTGATACTGGAGTTGGAGCAGCTATAGCAGCTGGTAATCAAGAAGAAAAAGGAATTTGAGCACTTTTAGTTATTGCAGCTACTATTACTAAACATCCAATTAATATTATATCAAAATTATTTTTTATACATTCTAAATAAAAAATATAATTTCAACTTCCAAAATTTAATATTCAAGCAATTGATAATAATAATATTACATCTCCAATTCGATTAGACAAAGCAGTTAATATTCCAGCATTATAAGATTTTACATTTTGATAATAAATAACTAAACAATAAGAAACTAAACCTAATCCATCTCACCCTAATAAAATTCTAATTAAATTTGGACTAATAATTAATAATATTATAGATAATACAAATATTAAAACCAATAAAATAAAACGATTAATATTTAAATCTCCTTCTATATATTCTTTTCTATAAAAAATCACTAAAGAAGAAATTAATAATACAAAACTTATAAATAATAAAGATATTCAATCAAATAAAAAAGTTATTACAATAGAAGAAGAATTTAATCTTAATAATTCTCATTCAATAAAATAAACTAAATCTAAAATTAAAAAATATACTCCTCTAATAAAACAAACTATTCTAATAAAAAATAAAAATATAAAACTAATTAAACAAATTGATAAATATTTTATCACGACTTAAAATAAATTACTTATATCTTTGACACCACAAATCAATATTTTTTATTAAACTATTTAAGTACAATCACAATATACAACTTTCTCTTTTTAAAATTAATAAATTTAAAGGAAATCAATGAAGAAATAATAATAAATATTCTCGAGTAAATCCTATTGAACAAGAATAAATTCCAGAATAAATTTTTCCATGTTGTCTAAAAGAAAATAAATATAAGGTATAAGCAGCTCTAAAAAAAGATAATAAAGCTAAAGCAATTATTGAAATTCAAGATCAAGAAATAATTCTATTTAATAATCTAATTTCTCCTAATAAATTTAATGAAGGAGGTGCAGCTATATTTGAAGATCTTAATAAAAATCATCATAAAGCTATTCTAGGTATAAAATTTATTAATCCTTTATTAATAAATAATCTTCGACTTCCTAATCGTTCATAAGAGATATTTGCTAAACAAAATAAACCAGAAGAACATAATCCATGTGCAATTATCAAACTATAAGAACCACAAAATCCTCAATAATTTATAGTTATTAAACCACTTAATACTATTCCTATATGAGCTACTGAAGAATAAGCAATTAAAGATTTTAAATCAGTTTGACGTAAACAAATAAATCTAACTAATACTCCTCCAATTAAACTAATTCTAACTCATATATAATTAAATTTTATTCCTAATGCTATTAAACAACTAAAAATACGTAAAAGACCATAACCCCCTAATTTTAATAAAATTCCAGCTAAAATTATAGATCCAGAAACAGGAGCTTCAACATGAGCTTTAGGTAATCATAAATGAACTAAAAATATAGGTATTTTAACTAAAAAAGCTATAATTATACATAAATATATTAAAAAATTTCTATAACTTAAATTATAAAATAAATACATTCTTAAAATTCTTCTTTCTTCATATATAAAAAAAATTCCTACTAATAAAGGTAAAGAAGCTAATAAAGTATAAAATAATAAATAAACACCAGCTTGAATACGCTCAGGTTGATATCCTCAACCAATAATTAAAAATAATGTAGGAATTAAACTACTTTCAAAAAATAAATAAAATATAAATAAATTAGTTCTCCCAAAAGTAAAATATAATAAAATTAATAAAACTAAAATAATTAATCTAAAATAATTTTTAAAAAAATTTCTTTTATAAACAGATTCTCTCGCTATATATATTAGACTACAAATTCAAAATCTTAATAAAATTAAACCATAAGATAATAAATCACATCCTATAAAATAACTTAAATTACCTCAATACGATTGATAAAACCCATAACCTATAAACATTGTAATAATAATAAATAAAAAATTTTGAATAATTCAATAATTTTTTTTTATAAAACATAAAGGGATTATAAAAATTATTATTATTAAAAATTTTAACATTGTAAAACTCTAAATCTTTGAAAAAAATCATTTCCATGAGTTCGAATTATAGATACTAAAATTGATAATCCTAAAGCCCCTTCACAAACTCTAAAAACCAAAAATATTATAGAAAAATAAGTTTCATAATTATAATAATTTAAATATAAAAATAAAATTATAAATAATCTTAAAACAATAAATTCTAAACTTAATAAAGTTACTAATAAATGCTTACGCTTAGAAGAAAATACAAAAATTCCTCTAATTAATAAAATAATAGAAACATTAACAAAAATTATCATTAGTTTTAATAGTTTAAATAAAACATTGGTCTTGTAAACCAAAATTAAGAGTCATCTTTTAAAACTTCAGAGAAAAAGAAACTTCTTTATCATTAATCCCCAAAATTAATATTTTATTTAAACTATTCTCTGATATTTTTCAATTTTCACTTTTAATAATAAGTACAATTATTAGATTAATTTTTACACAAATAAAACATCCTTTAGCTATAGGATTAATTTTATTAATTCAAACATTAATTATTTGTTTAACTATAGGTATAATTTCTAAAACTTTTTGATTTTCTTATATTTTATTTTTAGTTTTTTTAGGGGGAATACTTGTTTTATTTATTTATATAACTAGATTAGCTTCAAATGAAATATTTTCTATATCATTTAAATTAATTATTTGATCAATTTCACTATTATTATTAACAATATTTATTAGATTTTTATTAGATAAAAATTTAATTTTATCAACATTTTCAAATTTTGATATAAATAATTTTATAGAATCATTTATATTAAAAACAAATGAAAATTCATTAAATTTAACTAAACTATATAATCAACCAACTAGATTAATTACCTTAATACTAATTAATTACTTATTATTAACTTTAATTGTTGTAGTTAAAATTACTAATATTTTTTATGGTCCTTTACGTCAAAAAAACTAATGAATAAACCAATTCGAACTAATCATCCTTTATTTAAAATTGCTAATAATGCATTAGTAGATTTACCAGCTCCATCTAATATTTCTACTTGATGAAATTTTGGATCTCTTTTAGGATTATGTTTAATTATTCAAGTCTTAACAGGATTATTTCTAGCAATACACTATACTGCTCATATTGATATAGCATTTAATAGAGTAACCCATATTTGTCGCGATGTCAATTATGGATGATTGCTTCGTACTTTACATGCAAATGGTGCTTCATTCTTTTTTATTTGTTTATATTTACATGTCGGACGGGGAATATATTATAATTCTTTTTTATATACTCCTACTTGAATAGTAGGAACAATTTTATTATTTTTAACAATAGGAACAGCTTTTATAGGTTATGTTTTACCTTGAGGTCAAATATCTTTTTGAGGGGCAACAGTAATTACTAATTTACTATCAGCAGTTCCATATTTAGGTACAGACTTAGTTCAATGATTATGGGGAGGATTTGCAGTTGATAACGCAACATTAACTCGATTTTTTACTTTTCATTTTTTATTACCTTTTGTTGTTATAGCTTTTACAATAATTCATTTATTATTTCTTCACCAAACAGGATCTAATAATCCATTAGGATTAAATAGAAATTTAGATAAAATTCCATTTCATCCTTATTATACTTTTAAGGATTTAACAGGATTTTTTATTTTATTAATTTTTTTAATTTTATTAACCCTTTTAAATCCTTATTTATTAGGAGATCCAGATAATTTTACTCCTGCTAATCCTTTAGTCACACCTATTCACATTCAACCTGAATGATATTTCTTATTTGCTTATGCAATTTTACGTTCAATTCCTAATAAATTTGGAGGAGTAATTGCTCTTGTTCTTTCAATTGCTATTTTAATAATTCTTCCTTTTACTCATTTAAGAAAATCTCAAGGAATTCAATTCTACCCTATTAATCAAATTTTATTTTGATCAATATTAATTATTGTTATTTTATTAACTTGAATTGGAGCTCGTCCAGTTGAAGAACCTTATGTTTTAACAGGACAAATTTTAACGGTTTTATACTTTGCTTATTACTTAATTAATCCATTAATATCTAAAATTTGAGATAATTTATTAAATTAGTTGATGAGCTTGATATAAGCATATATTTTGAAAATATAAGATAGAAAATAAATTTCTATTAACTTTACTAAAATTATTTCATTAAAATAAACAAATTAAAAGATTTAATCCTATAAAAAAAATTAAATAATTTAATGATAAAGGTAAAAAACTTTTTCAAGCTAAATATATTAATTTATCATAACGAAAACGAGGTAAAGTACCACGTACTCAAATAAAAATAAAAGATAAAAACGTTAACTTAATAAAAAATATTAAAGACATTAAATCACATCCTAAAAAAATTACACTAAATAATATTCTTATAAATAAAATTCTAGCATATTCAGCTAAAAAAATTAAAGCAAATCCTCCTCTTCTATATTCAACATTAAATCCAGAAACTAATTCTGATTCTCCTTCCGCAAAATCAAATGGAGTTCGATTAGTTTCAGCTATACAAGAAGCTAATCAAGCTAAAGCTAAAGGAAATGTAATTATTAAAAATCAAATATAATTTTGATAAACTATAAAATTCAACAATTTATAACTATTAATTAAAAATACAAAAGATAATAAAAGTAAAGCTAATCTAACTTCATAAGAAATTGTTTGAGCAACAGCACGTAAACCCCCTAATAATGCATAATTAGAATTTGATGATCACCCTGCAATTATAACAGTATAAACCCCTAAACTTGTACAACATAAAAAAAATAATAATCCTAAATTAAAAAAATATAAATTAATAAAATAAGGTATTACTAATCAAACTAATAAAGATAAAAATAAACTAAAAATAGGTGAAAAATAATATCTAACATAATTAGATAATACAGGATAAGTTTGTTCTTTAGTAAATAATTTAATAGCATCACTAAAAGGTTGAGGAATTCCTATGAATCCTACTTTATTAGGTCCTTTTCGAATTTGAATATACCCTAAAACTTTTCGTTCTATTAAAGTTAAAAAAGCAACACCAACTAATACACAAATTACTAATAATAAACTTCTAATTAAAGGTAAAAAAAAATCTAATAATATCAAGTATTGTTTGTAAAATATTTACATTTATGAATTCTAAATTCATGGCACTAATCTGCCAAAACAATTATTATTAACATTCAATAAAAAAGAATTATTCTAAATATTTGGTCCTTTCGTACTAAAATATTTTTTTTATAATTAAGGATAGAAACCGACCTGGCTTACGCCGGTCTGAACTCAGATCATGTAAGGATTCAAAGGTCGAACAGACCTAAACTTTGAACTTCTACACCCAAAAATAACCCTTAATCCAACATCGAGGTCGCAACCCTTTTTGTCGATAAGAACTCTCAAAAAAGATTACGCTGTTATCCCTAAGGTAACTTAGTCTTTTAATCACTAAAAATGGATCAATAATTCATTTATTAATGTTTTAAAATAAAAAGAGTTTTTTAAATCTTCTTGTCACCCCAACAAAATATTTTATTTAATAAAAATTAAAAATTTCTATAAATTAATTATTATATAAATATAAAGCTCTATAGGGTCTTCTCGTCCTTTAATTTTATTTAAGCCTTTTGACTTAAAAGTTAAATTCAATTATCATTAAATTGAGACAGTTAATACTTCGTTCAATCATTCATTCTAGCCCTCAATTAAAAGACTAATTATTATGCTACCTTTGCACGGTCAAAATACCGCGGCCCTTTAAATATTCAGTGGGCAGATTAGACTTTAAATTATTATCAAAAAGACATGTTTTTGTTAAACAGGCGAGTATTTATTTGCCGAGTTCCTTAATTTAATCTTTAAATTAATTATATTTATACAAATTATTATACTAATTTTATCATTATTTCTAATTTATTTTTATTATAAATTATATTTTAATATAAACTTAAATTAATAAAAATAATTTTAAATTTTAAAATAAATTATAACATTTTTTTTAATAATGACTATTTCTAAGCCTATAATTATTAAATTTAAATATTTATTATAAGTTTTATTTTAAAGCTAATCCCTTAAAATATTTATAATAAAAATTATTTATTTAAATAAATAAATAAATATATTTTATTATATAAATTAAATTTATTTCTTAAAAAACCAGATATATTTAAGAACGAATAACGTTTCATTTCAAATAAAATATTTTTAATTACTATAATACGTAAACTAAAATATTTTATTAAATCTCTTAAAATCGGGAAATATAAATAATTATATTTTAATAAATAAACCCTGATACACAAGGTACAATATACAAAATTTACTTTTTAATTTAATTAATTTTCAAATATTTCAATTTTCTTTTACAATACTAATTTATTATAATTTAAATTATTTTTTCAATAACCTTTACTAAAATTTTTATATAATAAAATTGATTTTATTAAATAAATTAAATTTATCAAACAAACATAATAATATTTTTGTATCAAACTAAATCGATTTGCACGACAACTTTTCAATGTAAATGAAATACTTTACTAATCAAGCTCTAATTTGTCTTTCTAGACACACCTTCCGGTACGTCTACTATGTTACGACTTATCTCATTTTAAATAACGAGAGCGACGGGCGATGTGTGCATGTTTTAGAGCTAAAATCAATAAAATTATATTTATTTATTTACTATCAAATCCACTTTCATAAAAAAAAATTTCAATTTTTAATCCATATAAATATAATTAATGTAACCCATTTCCTCTTAAATATAAACTGCACCTTGATCTGACATTAAATATAATTTTATATTAAGAAAATTTAATTCTCTTTTAAGACATTCTGATGACGACGGTATACATATTATTAAATTAAGTAAGGTAAAACGTGGATTATCGATTATGGAACAGGTTCCTCTGAAAAGACTAAAACACCGCCAAATTCTTTAAGTTTCAAGATTATAACTATTACTACTCTAGAAATTAATTTTACTTTTAAAATAATAGGGTATCTAATCCTAGTCTAAAATTTAAATTTAATAGTTTCATTTTATTTTTTAAAATTTAAAATAAAATAAAATTTCACTTAATAATTTATAATATAATTTTTTATATAAATAATTAACTATATTCTAATAAAATTTATTTGTATCTTTCGTATAACCGCGGTAGCTGGCACGATATTTACCAATACTATATAATATTACTAATTCTAAAATTTTTTAAATAATTAAAATCAAATACTGTGATTTTATAAATTAATTTTTCTTTAAGATAAATTATTTAAACCCACAAAAATTTACATGTAAAATATATTTATAATAAATTCTTAAGCAAGAATAAAACTTTATTTTCCTAAAAAATATTTAGTATCCTTAAATTAAATCCCTTAAAATTCAAACTAATGAATTATTTTTTAGTTAAATCAGTTTCCTCCCCTTACGAAAACGATAAAAAGTCTAAAATTTAACTTTTAATTAATTAATTACCCTTAAAAAATTTTTATTGCAATATTTTTCAATAATTTCAATTTAAATTTATTAATTATTTTATAATATTCCCTTCATAAATATATTTATGTATTATAAAAATAATTTTCCCTAAATAAATTTTTAATTTTTTTTATTTAAAATATTTTTTTNAATTTTTTTTATTTAAAATATTTTATTTTTCAATAATTTTAATTTAAATTTATTAATTATTTTATAATATTCCCTTCATAAATATATTTATGTATTATAAAAATAATTTTCNATTTAGATATATTAATTAACCCTATTAAAATTTTTAAACACTAAAATTATATAATTTTTTAAAAAAATATTTTTATTATTTTTTACAAGAAATACATACAATTCTTTTTTTTATTTTTTAAAGAAAAAAAATCAAAAAAAATTTTTTTTTTTTTTTTAAAAAAAGAAACCAGAAAAAAACCGAACCAATATAAATATAACTATAACATATAATTATTTTATAAATTTATATAAATTATAATTTGATATTTAAATATATTAAAGAATAAATACTAAAGGTACAACTTATAGATATCTTTTTTTTTTTTTAGATTTTTAAAAAAAAGATATCTATTGGTGTTTTAAGTAATTTTCTAATAAAATACCTTTAAAAATTAATTTTCATAAATATTTTTTAATTATTTTGTGATTATTTTATGTCTTATTTATTAAACTAAAACAATAAGGTTTATTTTATGATTAAAGTTCTTAATTAAGTTATATATTATTTATTTGTATATTTTTTTAAAATGGACTCATTATTTGTATTTGTATTTATTTTCCTACAAATTTTATATATATATATATATAGATATATTATTTAAAATTTTAATTTAATATAAAAATATATGTTTAATAATATATAAAAATAGATTATTAACTAACAATATATCTAACTATAATATTAAGATTAAAATTTAATTGATTAATAAATCCCTCTCTCCCAGAGGTTTATATAGGTCTGTTGTTTATATATTTAATTACATTAATTATTAAAATCTTGAACATTATTAGATCTTTTTCTAATATTTATATAAATTGAAAATAAATATTAAATATTTTATTATTAAATATATTAAATTAATTAAATTATTATATAAATTAAATATTTATTATATTAAATTAAATAATATATATATATATAATATTATATAATAAAATTATAAAAAAATCAAAAAAAACAAGACATTTCTTTACAACCTCATTTTTCAAGCCCCGTCTATAAAAAAATACATAAAAATAAAAAAAAAAAATTAAAAAAAATAAAAAAAAAATTCAATTTTGTGTAGGATATCCTCTAAAAATCGTTTTTTCCCCTCCCCCACCC